TTGAAAATTTTTGATACGGATTAGTTGTGTATCAATTGCATTTTGTTATGCCATTAAGGAAACACAATTTGAGATCCAAGAACTTTTCATGAATTAACAGTCAATAGTTAAAGTTAATGGGTCCAATTGAATTTGCATGGAATTTTTGCTTGTGTGACTCAAAATGAAAAAATGGTCTTTAATTTTAATATAAAAAAGGAGGGAATTTTTGATTTTTAGGCGTTGCGTGTTTTGATATTTGAGATACTATACAATACAATTAATAACAATTAATAGAAAGGATTCGTCTCCAATCAAAATCAAAAAGGAAGGAAGGATTTTTTTTTGTTTAGGTTTATTGGTAAAGGAATAAGAAAAACGGAATTCAAGATGCAAATCCAATCAAAAAACGGGGGGGGATATTTCATCTATTTTTCTCATTTTGGCGGCATGGCCGAGTGGTAAGGCGGGGGACTGCAAATCCTTTTTCCCCAGTTCAAATCCGGGTGCCGCCTGATCAATAAAAAATTATAAATCCCTTTGCTTGCTGATAGAATAGAATTCGCCGATCCTTGCCTAGCATAAGCAGAGGAAAAAGACTCGAACTTCAGATACTTGCTTGATTTTTAAAAGCTGGAGGTTAAAAGAATGTCAATCCTTGCGCCTGGAGTTCCGGGGAGTATTTTAGTATAGGAAGGAAGGGCTAGGCTATCAAGACTTCCAGTACTAATGTACTGTCTAATGACCTAATGATGGATTCTTGAATTATATAGTTGAGTGGGAAATTGGTAGTTGTGGAAGATTCCTTGTATACAGACTCGCGAGAATTTATGAGTGCTCAGACATTCAATCAATATTGGATTGTATGAGTAATTGGCTTTTTTTGTTGAAAAAGAAAAACTTCGTTATTTTCGGTAACACCCGGGCAAGAATGTAATAGAAGGTCCCCCGAGTGTTTTTGTGAAATACTCGGGAAGACGCAAGGATTAGATCAAACAGTAGGTAGAGGTATGTGATAGATAGTGATCTATCTTGATTGTATATTGTTATGCTTTTTTATTATGAAGGGTAACAAAAGAAACGATAGGTCTTACTATTCCTACAAGTTCCATTAATAGAATTTTCTTGATAATTACAAGAAAGTAGCTGTGTATCTTGCTTGTACTTAATGTTTCTAAATAATCATATATGAACTTGGTATGGGCGGGGTTACTGGATTGGTTTATCATCAGCCTTCGTTCAGAATTCCCTTTTGACTCTGTGCCATTGATTGCATTATTATTAGTAATCAATAATGGAAGAGTTTCTTCATATTCATAGAGATAGGGGACATAATTCACATGGATATAGTAAGTCTTGCTTGGGCTGCTTTAATGGTAGTCTTTACATTTTCCCTTTCACTCGTAGTATGGGGAAGAAGTGGACTCTAGGGTCATTACTAATTTAATTGAGTTGAATAATCAAACTGTATTGTATCAATAGTTTCATAGATCGTTCTGCAAAGCGTTTTTAAAGAAAAATATCTTCATTTCAAAATTATACTGGAATCCTAATCCAGTAATGTAATAGATGAAGAATAACCTTTCAATCAAACAAATATTTCAATGATTCCCATGCTCATATTTTGAAAGTAAAAGGAATACACACGATATGAAATTGTTGACCAAATAAAATATTTTGATAAACTCGCTTTTAACAGAATTATATATGGATATTACAATGAGGAGCAACCAACCCCCCTTTTTTATTTGTTTCTCGCCTTACTGTTCAAAGAGAAAGTCTATCTGTTATTATGTAGATACGTACTTTATACCATACAGAGAGAAACGTTGGGTGATTCACATATTCTATTGTGCATTTACCTTGGATTTAGACTCCTAGAAATATTATTTCTTATAGACTAGACTCACACTCACTTAATATCATTATCACGGTTTACGCGTTAAAAATAGGCGGTATCGACTACTTACAAATATGAAGAATTCCTTGAATCATCTGTCAACGGCTAAATCAATTACTCCTTGTCGGAATACTAAAAAAATGATGACTAGGGTTCTTTTATATAATCTATTCTATGCCCATACCATATATTCTTACATTGATTTGATTGTTTCGACGGATCCCAGAGGATCCATATTGGATATAAATTAACTAATAAAATAATAAAACTAGTAATTAGAACCGTAAGACATAAGAGTCAAAGTGGGCATTCGGTTATATTATATTGATCAAAATTGGTACAAATCAAATGGATTAGCAAAGAACTCGAATTGGGATATTTATATGTATATACATACATATTTATATCAATTTCATATATAATATATATTTATATCAATAAATTACGGGGTGATTAAGCCTATAATATTATATAATAATAAACTCCCAGATAAATATATCTTTATAATATACAGCCCGACTTTCGAATTTTATATTTATATAATAATCGATAGTGTGGTAGAAAGAAATATAGGAACCTTTCTACCACACTATCAGATCTCATATACTGCTGATTTTAATCCGCTCATTTCATTTAAGACGCCGAATTTGAATCCCTTTCATTTCTTCCATTATTGAATTGATAAGAACTAAGAAATCAAGTTTGATTCAAATTAATCATTTTGACTGACCGTTTTTACGTAAATAATAAGTAAAAAAGCAGTAGGAACTAGAATGAACAGCGCAGTAGCAATAAATGCGAGAATATTTACTTCCATAATTTCATCGTTTTTTACTTCATAATAACTCGGGATCTAATCCCATAAAACATAGAGATTCTAAATCTTTCTCCTGTAAATTCAATGGGGGGAATACATCTCGATGATATTGAATCGGATCAATATCATGAATAACAATATATGAGCTATCAAATCTATTCGTCGTTGAGAATGGAATAGTATAACATAGGAAGATCTTTTATCCATACGGAATAAAAAAAGAATCATAATCAAAAATGGAATTCCTGATCAAATCAAGAATCCCGTTGAATTTATCATTATTCATTCTTTCTATAACCTACCGTCTTCTTTATATAATCCTATAATATAAATAAATAATATAAAATAATGAGGTATTATCTGACCCATCTTCCACTTCCATTGGTCACAAACCCCATCAATAGTAGAAGTTCAATGGAAAAAAGAAGAAGAAATAATATTTCGAAAACTCAAATTCACTTTTTTGAGTTGGTTCTTTCTTCGATAAAGACCTTCCCCCTCAATTCAATGGGAATAAAAAAAGATTATGCATTCCCTCACTAAGAAAAGAAACGGGGGTGGATCCTTTCTTTGTTTGATCTTTCTTTTCTTATTATTAATAGAAAATTGGATTGGTAATGGGACACATATATAAATAGAAAAAGTAAAGCGTGCAGTTTGAATGATATAAATTGATTGTTCAGGTTATAGAAAATCGGAGTTAGAAGAGGGGGGTAGCTTTAATTTGAAAAGTATTTTATCGAGGTAACTATGTTAAAGTGAAAATTCACTTCATTTTGCAATAAACGAATGAAAATTTGTGTATGTGCTCTGGTGAAAACATATGGGTATTCAACCCCCGTCCGCGGATCGGGAGCAATCAAAAAATTAGACAAGTACGGGATCCGTTGGAATCGTGCTACCAACAATTGTAACAATCCACATATGTCTATCCCCCACCAATCGGTCGGTATTAATTGAAATAATTGAAATTGCCGTATTTTCTCAATTCAATAAAATAAGAAATTCGAAACGAAAAAAAAAAAAGAAGAAATAAGGACCCCCTCTGGGAATTAGATCCCCCCTTCGTCCCGCCACATAACAAAAAAGCAAGAGATGAGTTGATGGAATCAAGAGATTAATTGAGGGAATCATCGGATACTAGGTCGGGACTGACGGGGCTCGAACCCGCAGCTTCCGCCTTGACAGGGCGGTGCTCTGACCAATTGAACTACAATCCCAGAGAAATAAGGTATACAGCATACAATACATATTCTTAATGATTTGATTAAAACGATTTCGTATTGTAACAGAGAAAAAACGGAGAAAGGGGTGTAATATCCGCATGGATATGGACTTTAGTGAGAACGATACGGATTACTAGTAATCTTATTGTCAAATCGTGTTAAATTAAATCGATTGAATTGATAAGAAATCTTTTAATGATAATGAAAAATAAAAATATATATTTTTATTCTTTTCTTTAACCCTTTCCCTATATTATATTTAGGGATCATGATATGAATCTAGATCATTAAAAAATGAAGAATATACGGGAACAAAAAGGATATAACAATGTATGTATTCTTTTCTTTATCCCCCAGGCGTTTCCGGAGGAAAAATTTCTTATCTCATGATGGATCGGCGAATTCTTGGGCCGAGCTGGATTTGAACCAGCGTAGACATATTGCCAACGAATTTACAGTCCGTCCCCATTAACCACTCGGGCATCGACCCAGGAAGAATCAATTCTAGACTTATTGATAATACATGATCAATCTCCTTTCGTAGTACCCTACCCCCAGGGGAAGTCGAATCCCCGCTGCCTCCTTGAAAGAGAGATGTCCTAAACCACTAGACGATGGGGGCATATCCGCCCAATCGACATCATACTATACTCATAGTATGAATAGTTTTTTGTAATTGTCAATATAATGGATGGAATGGTGTGACTAAATCCGAATAAGTTTTCCACCTTTCATGAACCGTTCAAAATTTTGATATTTATAATATCTTCATTAGAATATGATATATCCATATCATTTCCATATTTATTTATTCATTATATAATATATGAATTTCTATATATATAGAAAATAAACATTACTTCTCTATATGAAATGAATTAATGTTCTAATGTGTTATAATATAATGAAGTATAGGATCCCCAACGATTTGTCCGAAAGAAAAAGGTGAAACTACATTCTTCAACTTTCACCCATCAATTTGCGTATTGTTAAGATGAGATATGCCTATATCACAGCTAGGAAATTACGAAATGATAGAAAGTTTTTTTATAAGAGCTCGATTCCAGGTACGAGTTGA